AGGGCTAAGGCCTGACGTTATAGACCCTCCCCTTGTCTCTCTGGCAAATCAGAACTTATCGCTTCTTCACTTCCTGGCTCCGAGGCATGGCATCTTCTTTCTTATGTGTGGCTTCGCCTTCTGATGTCGATGTGGCCTACTTCTCCATTTGAAGCTCAATGTCACGGGGTAACTTGAAAAAACGCTTTCCACTAGTAGTTTCCAAGCCATTGGGCAGGCACCCAACCGAAAGAGTCCAAAGTAAGCAGTAAAAGAAGAAGGGCGCCAAATAATCCGTTGTTGGGGGCTAGCTAGTTGCAGGTGTTATTATCGGATAAGGAGCTTTCCGCCTTCCCAAGCCAGCATTTAAGCTGTTCCTTTTGTTGGCATTCGTTCCAGGCGGGCAGGTATATCTGAGTGTTCGAACTGGAAGTCTTCTTTCAAGCAAGCAAGTGACGGTAAAGCGTCATGTTTGGCAGGCAGGCAGGGAAAGTCCAATCTAATAAGAGGGCCTTGCTCACTCCAAAGTATTATGCTTTTCTCACTCCAACTCCAAAGTATGAAGCATAAGCTGCTAAGGCAAAGGAAAGATCTGAGTACTATCAATAGCGTACTACGTGAGCGGGGAGTCAACTCTTTATTTTTCTTCCGCCTTTCGGGTTGGAGTTGTATTACCCAGTTCGCGTTGTTGCGTCATGACTCCCGTTGTGAGTACATGAGTTGTGACTTGAACTGGGGCCTTGACCGTAGGAGCTGCAGGAGTGTATAGTGGTCCGCGCTCCCTGGTGCCTGCATTCGGCGCATCACTCGATCAGGACCAGTCTGATCCCGAATCGAATGCCGGGATTAGAATATTTCACATTTAGGTCCTTATATATAAGCAAGTAAACTACCTTGCGCAGCGTTAGCAACCGAACACAAGATTCGAGGAGCTGTTGCTGTGCTGTCTCATTGAGTAGTTTCGCCGCTTGCATTGCAATTCTCGCATTTAGGGCGGATAAGAGGTACTTTTCAGCATAAGAGCACGGTAGTCACGCCTCCCATCTCATTCTCTGGTCACGTATTCGTCCTATCAGTTCTGTTCTAGTTCTCGCCCATGGATGCTTCTGTTCGCGCTTAACTTATACTTCAATACTTCCATCGCTTAACCCGGATGGTATCATTCCAGTTTGACTTCTATGCCTAAAAGAAAGGCGCTATTATCGATAGTTCTTCTTGCTTCAGTTCCCTATGAGATTGATTGAACAGAGCTTCTTGCTACATAGAAATGCCCTACAAGACAGAGTAATGGGAAATGTTAATTCGAACTCAAAGAATGGAGAGGGGAGATATTGAACGGAAGCACAAGAACAAGCAAGGGATTACTTGCTAAAGGAATGCTTACCGAGGGGTTACGTAGAGAGACTTACTTATAGAGGATCTCTCTCGGCAGCTCGACGACGATGCTTCTTTCCTCCCTGTGCCTATCTTGAATGAGGAATGGCGGGGCGATCTCGTATATAATATATAAGAAATAGACTGCTTTTCGGTTTGGTTTAGGAGTTCTCTTTCCCAATCCGAACCAGCGGAATAGGCCTATTCCGGGTCGGAAGGCTTCCTTCAGTGAGTGCGCCTGTTAAACTTCAACTCTTTCAGATGCCGAATCTGAAGAAGCAGCTGCCACTAGAGAAACAGAAGTATCAGCTAAAGCCGAATCCGAAGACGCATACGCAGACACCGGGGAATCCGCTTCATATGAAGGTGACTCAGAATCCAAAGATAGAGACGCATCTGCACCCGAATCACCTAAAGCAGAAGTCTTCATCCGATGACGCCACTTGTTGCCGTTGATGGCCGTTGCAGCAGCACCGGTGCCGGTCATGCTTCAAAGTGGAACAAAACAGATTGGTTATAGTTTCTATGAGTCGACAGGAGAAGCACCGCTCAAAGGAGCTTTCGCGAAAGCCGGTCATTTTTACCTTGTTTTATGAAAGGAGTGGACCTTACTCGAAGGAAAAAGAACCTCGAACCGAGGCGGGGGGAGCTTGTAGCTTATGGTGCTTCCTTCCCTGCCTACTATGCCTTTTACGATTTTCTTTCTTTTTGACTTCCTAAGGTAGCTGAAATCTTCTTTTTTTCAAAAAATAGATGAAAAAGTGGACGGGTATTGAATTGTTCTTAGCTTGGCGCGCTTGCTTCCCTCTAAAGAAGCACAACCGTAACGCTTTGAAGTCTTAGGTGAATCACTCAATTCTTTCCGTACCGCCCTCTCTCGAAGCAGTATTTCCCTCAGCAGCATATCCAGTTTATTCCGAACTAACATATCAAGTTTCTCCTGAACCAAAGGATCCCTTTTATCCCGTGGATTCCGCTTTTCCCGAATCAACATCAAAAGCTTTTAAGCTAGGTCAGTCATAAGTCATAGGGTTATTTCCAGTCTAGTCTAGTCTAGAATCAACACCAAACAAAGCTTCACCTTAACTACGTACAAGATACCTGTGAAAGCCCTGACCGTGGTGGACGCATGCACTCGCAACACAAAAGTCAAGCGAAAGATGCCCCTCCATATGATGGCTTCCTATTCCTATACCGTACACTAGCAGCATACAGAGCCGGTTCCCCGATACAACATTGAATCTGATATACTTTTTAGAAAAAGGATTACAATCAGGCTATTCCTGTCGTAAAAGCCAATCAAAAAAGAAGCAGTTTTACTCAAAAGTGAGAAAAGCTGCCAAGTAGGAGAAGCAGCCAAGGAAGGAACCCAAGCTAACGCAACTCCCCGCAAACTAGCTGCAGTTGAAGGCGCTTCGACTTGAGAGGAAGAAGTGGAGAAGGAAGCGACAAGTTCCTCGGATAGGCACGGCACCACCCATGAGGGGTCCGAAACGACGCTTTCTCCGGGCAGAGGTCTAGCTCCATTTTCAATGTTTAGCAATGCCGATACTGCATATCGCGCATGCCATTGATTCTGATAAACATCACAGAAAACTTCAAACTTATGACGGTCAGAGCCCCTTTCTAAGAAAGTTTCGTCTCTTCTTTCCCCATTTACAGGGGATTGACTAACCCCACGGATATGTTGTCACATTTAGCTCAGCCTGTTATAGCGAGCAAGCAAAGCCTACCTACTTCTACTTTGTTGGAGAGAAATCCTGCCCCTAATGCTATTTGATCAGCGGATCATAAATGAGCCCAGCTTCGCTAAACTCGCACCGACCGTTAAATATGCGGGTAGCTCTTCACGAAAGATTGTTGGCATGCCTCCCATAAGAAGGCTGATAAGGAAACCTATGAGACCGCGTTGTTCTAATGTTTTTCCTAAAGAGCAATCGATTACTATACTAGTGCATGCAAACTGAAATCTTAGAGCACCTTGATCCTATTGAAAAGAAAGGGCTCGGGCGAGAAGGCCGGCCGGAGGTTAGTTATTAACTGAAAGCCGGAGTTCGCGCTTTGCCAGAAGTTTATTCTGTGGTATTGTGCGGAAAGGCTCTATCCTGGCAGAAAGTTTCAAAAGTACGCTCTCCTCGGTGACGATATAGTCATCGGGGATGAAAAGGTGGTGGATGTCTACAAAGACGTGTTCGTGTTGTGTTGACTGATCTCGGTGTCAAGATTTCGGTAAAGAAATCTTTAGTTGGGGGTGGTCTTGAGTTTTCGAAGAAATTCCGGATTCATGACCGCGAATTGTCCCCGATTAGTGTCAAAATGATACGGTCGGCTCGGCATGCCATAGCGTGGATGCCAGTGTGTAAGAGTTTAGGTATTAGCTCTTTACGGCTCACCCTTAGGTTGAGGGGAGCTGGGTATCGGCGATATTCGTCTATGCCAGAGCATATCAATCCAAACTTTAATCGACATTGGTTTCGGCACGTTCTAGTAGCCTACTCCCCAGGAGGGATTACTCCACTTCCATTCCTCCTGACAGAGCTACTAACATTCCTCGTGTGGCTTGGATTCCCTGAAGGGATCCTTGTTACACCCTATCAAATAGGGATGGTTAGGCGGATGCTGCTGGAGTCTTGCTCCCCTGATTGGGCTTTCGGTTTCTTAAAGAGTGTGAAGCATGGGATCAGGAGTTGTCAACGAGAACTCGTATAGAGGGCTAGATCTGGCTTGCATAAGACCTAAACCATGCTCTTACTATGTTTGTTATCTTTCTCTAGCCGGAGCTCTTCCTTCTGCTAGCCTTTCCCGTCCTGTCATCCGGCAAAACATGAGGTTTAGCTTAGAAATGTGTTGGTTGGAGCGATGGGATTTGTTTGATTCCCATTGCCTGCTGCCTCTTCAAGCTGTCGAATATAGATAGGAGATCCACGTCTTAGAAAAAAGAAATGTTAGGAATACCCGGTATTCTCCGACATTTACCCGGCAATCTTCGACAAAAGCATACCATTTCCCTACTCTAAATATAGCCTCTCCGATCGATTTCGTACCGTCACCGACTCCGCCATCAGAGAATCAAAGCTTTGAGTCAGTTCCTCTCGCTGCTTCTCAGCATCTGCCAGTTCTTCTTGGAGCTTGGTGATCTGACTCTTCAAGGTGTTAATCTTGACTTCCACAGAGTCGAGATTCTTCTCTATTTGCTCGCCTTTCTCCACTACTACTTTAGCCTGGGCAGACTTCTCAGTTAAGGTATGGATCTGGGACTGAATCGCATTCTTGCTCTCAACAGCGCTGCCCCAATGCCATATGTACCTCTTCTTCGAAGGACTGCATCCTGGCTCTCTCTGACGCAGATAATTTTGGCTTCTCTCCTAGGCCCTTTACGATTATAAGTAGACTATTCAAAGCATTCATGTTTTGGCTGGCTATCACAGGGCCTTGAGCCATCAAAGATTTTAAGTTTTGGAGAGCAGTAAGAATGACATGTTTGGGAGTCCCTTGAATGGATTCGGGGGCAACACCCGTGCTGGCTTCGCTTTGAGACTTGGATCCTTCGCTGGTCGCTGATCAAACTCTTCAAGGAGCCAAGTAAAGCACGCTTTGCAAGCCGCGAAGAGCCACTCGAGGTAGAAGCTGTGGCACCCAATTGTTGCTGAGAGAGAAAAAGCATGTCAGTCAGGAAATAATGAAGTTAAGAAAGGTGTGGTTAGATTAAGTGCCAAAGGTATTACCTGAGGGAAATCACTGGATTTGAAATAGGAGTCACAGTCCGAAAAGCCTGAGTCCCCTCACCAAAAGATTGTGAGGTAGGATCCACAGAGATCGAAGCCAATGGAATGGGAGTAACAGGGGTGTAGGAGCTACTTCCAGCTTTCAAGACAAGGTCCTTAACATATTCAAAACAGGCTCCTTCAGGGGCTTCCAGAACTCCCGTCTTCAGAGGAGCCATTTTGGTCACCATCCCCTTCTGGTGTAATAGATACTCCCTGTTCACCACCTGATTCTTTTGGGATGGAATCATCCGGTGACTCTTGCTCCACTCCTGGCTCCTCTGTCATTGGTTCCTCAACTATGGCTTCAGTGGATGGCTTCTCCCCTACTTAACTCCCACCTTCTTCACTAGTAATCTCCACAACCTCAGGAGTGGCACCTTTAGTGGCAGCCTTCTTGTGTCTGAGAGATTGCTGCAACAAAGAGGAATTTCTCAGCCAATGGAAATTCAAAGGCAATGTGACTAAAATATATCAAAGTCAGACTTACTCTTTTCCGAGGCCTTTCCCTTCGAGGTCGTAGGCTGACTTGACTCCTTCTTCCCACTTGCTTTGGGATTCTTCTCGAAAGAGAATCCCTCTAACACTTCAGTTACTGGTTTATGAAAAACCTTAGCCGCATATCCAGACCACCAAGTGTAAAAATCCTTAGTCACTAGGCAAGAAAGCTCGAAGGGCACAAAGTCAAAGGAGCAAAAAAGTGCTTCATTAATTTTATCCACTTCCTCAATCTCCTCCTTTTGTCTAAATATCCTCATAAAAAAGAATTGATTATTGCTCGTATACATGATTGGGCATGGGACACCCTGAACTAAACCGAACTGTCTCGCCGCAAAATGAGGTGAATACAATTCAACCCCACAGGTGTTGTTCGGTGAATCCATAGATACCTGATAATGTAAATCCCTGGCCACTAAGTAGTTGGCCCAAAGAGTCAGGAACAATGGATATTCAGGAGTATCATTAGAAGGAGGATGAGAGGAGTCATGTTTAAACAGAGGGGGACTCCCCAAAAGAGTGGAGTGGACAACCTGCTATCAAAGTGGATGCCCGTCGATGAATTTACCATTTCTCGTCCATCATCTTTTTGAAATGCAATACCGAAATGAGAAGCATATAGCCTTTACCTATCCCACTCACCGACCTCGTCCAGACATTGCATTTCCAGTTAGCGCGGTCGGCCAGTTTATGAAGACCCCTCGAGTTCTTCACTGGGAAGCTGTTATACGTACGGTATCTGAAGAAAGCTCCCGGACAAGGACTGTTGTATAAGCCCCATGGGCATTTGCGTATTGAAAGTTTGTCGGATGCTGATTGGGCTGGTTCTCCATTAGATAGGAGCTCCACTATCGGCTATTGTACATTTTTGGGGGGTCAAGGTGGAAAAGTAAAAAGCAAAGTGTAGGTGCTCGTTCTAGTGCTGAGGCAGAGTCAAAAGCTATGGCCCATACTCATACTGTTTGTGAATTATTGTGGCTTAAATCGTTGTTGCAGGAATTGAAAGTTTTGGTTGAAGAGCCCATGCGGTTATATTGTGATAATCGGGCCGCGCTTCTCATATTGCCAGCAATCCAATCTTTCATGAGCGGACCATACACATTGAGGCGGACTGCCATTTTTTTCGTGGGAAGGCTGCCCGCAAGGAGATTGTGACACCATACGCGCAGTCTCAGAACCAGCCAGCAGATATCTTTACCAAGACACTTTGAAAACCTCAGATGCTGACCCCATGTTCCAAGCTGAGGATGCTTGATATATATGCTCCAGCTTTAAGGGGAGTGTAGACGGGTATTAGTCTAGGTCTTAGTTTATTAATGAGGAGTATTAAAGTATTTTTGTCATTTCACATTTCACTATATTCTAAATAGGACCGTTGGGTCGTGGGTCAGAAAAAGATAACTACAGATGTCTTCCCCGGTTCGGGGCTAGCTCTCGCTTTGCTTTCTGCTTTGCTCTAAAATAGCTCTAGTTTTGCCCTCTTCCCCACTTACCTTGGCTATTTTACCCGAATAAGGGCCCCAATATACATTTTGTTTTAGGCGCCTTCGCTTCCTCAAGCCAGCTACTGACTAGCGGAAAGATCGACTGCTAAAAGGCCTCGACTAGAGCATTGAATTTCCCTACCTTCTGCAAGAGTGAGATCAGACTTTGATTCGCTTCGGAGGATGCCAACTTCAGTAATCAAGACAAGAGTCCAGTCCCGTCCTCGTTTAAATAGTGGTGCTCGCAAAGAGAATCCTATCCTTGCCATCAAACCGGCTGGACGACTTGAGCGCTGACTTAGATCGAATTCCTTTGAACATGGAATTGGCCTCTCATCCCTGAACTACACTCGAGATCTCCTCTTTCCCACTTCCCCCGAAAGACTGCTTTCAAGCCTAAC